AGGTTTATTCAATAAGTAAAAGTAAAATAAACAGGGTTAATCCTTTTTTTTTATTTGTTCATAGAGTTTCAATGAAAACCGTCCCATTGACAGTAATATTAAAATTTTATATACACGATTACTTCATTTATTATTTATTAACTTGATCTTTTTCTATCTATTTTATTTATATCAATAAAATAAAAATAGATTTTTGGCATTATAAAAGACAACATTCTATAGTAACAATAATAAATTAAGTATGATATGAATAGAACAAAAGAGGAAATAGCAAAGAAACGAAAAGGTTATACAAAGCTATATACAAGTCATCCACACCCTCTTTTTTTATATTTCATTAATTGAATTTTGTTTGTTGATTAAGGCGAAGTTCCGTAAAAACCCCCGCCTTTTTTGAAATATCATAAACAGTTCCTGTAGGTTGAGCGCCTTTTTCAAGGAAATATAGAATAGCAGGAACATTTAAATAAATTTGATTCTTTATGGGATCATAAAAACCCACTTTCCGAAGATCTCTTCCCTCTCGTCGGGATCGAACATCAATTGCAACGATTCGATAAATGGCTCATTGGGATAGATGAACAATACCCCCCCCCTAGAAACGTATAAGAAGTTTTCCCCTCGTACGGCTCGAGAAAATTCGAAATTATGGCTATGTATAGAATATCAAATATATCCATAAAATCATCAAATTAATTAGACTATTTATTGATTTAAGTACTTTTTTTCTTATTCTTCCCCAACCAAAAAAGAAAAAAAAGTATTCGTATTTGCACCCTCATAACTCAAGTTGGATAACTCTCAAATAACTCAAAAGAAACCTTTTCTTTTAAGTATTTCATTTATTGAGCGGTCTCTAAACCTTTTTTGTCTGTCTCCTTTAGAATCTATTTTGATTCCTCATTCTGATCTAGTTGTTGAGACAATTGAAAACGGTATTTCCTTGTTCCAGGATCTTTATCTTTGCCTTGAATCATTGGGTTTAGACATTACTTCGGTGATCTTTAAATCGTTTCAAAATGGTAGCAACATACCATTTTTTGTGATTTCTTTCTATCAAAGAATCATACGAATGGTTGATTCCTGCGTAATACACTTTACTTTTGATTTAATCGAAAGAGTTTTACCAATTCCAACAAATTTTACTTTTTAATTTTAAATTTTCTTGAATTGTATCCTTTAGATTTATATATCGAAAATATACTTACGAAGTTGTTCCAATTTATTGATTGATACTAACCTTAGATTCTTGCCCCTGAGAAATGAATCAATACTTTCTACTCGAGCTCCATCGTGTACTATTTACATCACCCCCCCCCCAAAAAAAAAAAGAGGGTTCCAGTGTAACAGAACAAATGATGTCGAGCCAAGAGCACTTTCATTCCTATATAATTATAATATAAAAAAATGGTGGATGTAAGAATCCACAACTGATCGTGTCCTTCAAGTCGCACGTTGCTTTCTACCACATCGTTTTAAACGAAGTTTTACCATAACATTCCTTCAGTTTGGAACCAGTATGTAATTGATTCAATTATGGAATCATGAATAATCATTGGTTCGGTCAGTACGTAGTAATCTCTACTTTTTTATTCTATATGAAGAATGGGTAGTTTATGAAGAAGTCGCAGCAAGAATTCAATCAATTTAATCCCATTTTTAATTTTTATTATATTTATTTTTATATTATTTAAATAATTATAACTAACATAACACTAATAAAGAAACATAACATGAATAAACAGGTTATTTTGAATCTGTATCAAAAAGTAACGTAACAGTGATAGGATAAATTCAACAATTTCACACCTCTTCGAGTACCAAGAACTCATAAGAAATCATTAAAAAGATTTAATTGATTGAATAATGAATAATTTCCTACCCGATATCATTATTTGAATTTTGCATAAAGTTTTTACAGTAAGGACCATTCACTTTTTATCATCATAAGAGTGAGATAAATCCATATTTGATTAAACCATCAATGATTAAAAAAAAAGACTGATGTAAGGGAAGACTGAAGATTTAGGTTGTTATTTTTTCATATTTCATACTGTAAAATCAGTAATATTTAAGGAATCATAAATAGATTAAATTTCATATGCGTGTTATTTGAACTCGATTAAATTTGTGAAAAAGATATGATTCAGATTTTTTTTATTAACAAAATAAGAAACAAGAATCATATTCTATACCCATATTCTTACATTCTATACCTATATTCTTAAACAGAAGGTTGTTCTAAAATCTAAAAGGCAATCTTTATTTTTTTTTTGATATATTTTATAATTTTATATATGATATATATTTTATTATATATTAATAAAATATATTAATAAAATGTAAAATGATCATGGGTCAGGTATGTTCTGGGACGGAAGGATTCGAACCTCCGAATAGCGGGACCAAAACCCGTTGCCTTACCACTTGGCCACGCCCCATTTCTATTCGACACTAATAAACACTATTATTGGTACTGGTTGTTCGTCAACTCCAGACTAAATATCTATTATCTATAAAATAGATTACTATAATTTTTAGTATACACGTAGACAGAGAATTAAACTTAATTTATTGATCATTACATATAATTCAATTAAGATATTCTATGAAAGTATGATTTATTCTATTCTCTTTTGATTTGAGAATTTAAGGATTTTTGATTGGGTGAGTTCAAATCAAAGAAAGTTTTTTGGCCTATCTTATTTATTTTTATTCATTTTTATATTCTATCATTATATTCTATCAATAATAACATATTAAAAAAAATAAAAAACTCAATTTATTAATAACCCAATCAAAATAAATACAATTATCCTCAAGAACAAAATGTTTGTTATGCTTAATATATTTAGTTTGATCTGTATCTGTCTTAATTCTGCTCTTTATTCAAGTAGTTTTTTCGTCGCCAAATTGCCCGAGGCCTACGCTTTTTTGAATCCAATCGTAGATGTTATGCCAGTAATACCCCTGTTCTTTTTTCTTTTAGCCTTTGTTTGGCAAGCTGCTGTAAGTTTTCGATGATATCTTTAATACTGTCCTAGACAAATTCATGATTTGATTTATTCGAAAAAAAAAAATTAAAAAATTATAAGAATTGATAAGATCAGATAAGTCTTACATCCCCAATTAAAATATTGAAATTCTTGTACAACCACGCTAAATCTGGATCACCCCACCCTTTTTCTTGGTGTCAAAAAAAAAAAAAAATAGTAGGGTATAAAAATGGAGAATCTATTCTCTTTATTACTAAAAAAAAGCTTGGAGATTATGTAATGCTTACTCTCAAACTATTTGTTTACACGGTAGTGATATTCTTTGTTTCTCTCTTTATCTTCGGATTCCTGTCTAATGATCCAGGACGTAATCCTGGACGTGAAGAATAAAAAAATAAGGTTTTTGTTTTACTTGTTTGATTTTTAAATGTTCTTTAGTAGGATTTTATCTATTCCACATCTTAAACTATTAAAAAATAAAAAGAGCTCGCGATGAATTCGTAAAGAAAATACCAAGTCATCAACGAAAACGGAAAGAGAGGGATTCGAACCCTCGGTACGAAAAACTCGTACAACGGATTAGCAATCCGACGCTTTAGTCCACTCAGCCATCTCTCCTCCCAATTGAAAATGGATAAGACTATGTTACATTATAAGTTACATTATAAAAAATAAGGCTTGAAAAAGCCCTTCATAATATTCATTATTTTTTGACTTCGTCCGAAGGGGCTTTTTAGTTCCACGGCCCGGCTAAATACTGACCAGGCCGGGCCCGCCCTTTTTGTTCCAACGAATCGTAAATTAAATGATTTATTTAATTTAATTTGAACACTAAAATACTTGCTTGTTATTGCGATTGAAAAAATAATAAAGAACTATTTCTATGATATAGAATCAAATGATATCGAATCAAAGTGTCATTTCTTATCTTTTCTTATCTTAATTTATTATTTATTTAATTTATTCTTTTTATTCCAGTGAAATAAAAAGTAAAAAAGTAAATAAATAAGAAAAAAAGGAACTGTGGATTCTTGCACAATCCATTTTTATGTTATGGCTTAAATCGTTTTATCGAGACGTATAGGTCAAAAACCTCCAGCAAAAAAACTTGTTATTTAGTTTTTTAAATTAAATGAATGCTCTTTTCCTATTTCTTGTTCGACAAAAGTTCCATTTCTATACAATAATCGGATTGTAGCGGGTATAGTTTAGTGGTAAAAGTGTGATTCGTTCTATAATCCCTTAATAGTTAAGGGGTCTTTCGGTTTGATTAATATTCCATTCCGATCAAAAACTTTATTTTTTAAAAGGATTAAATCCTTTACCTCTCAATGAAAAATTAGAGGAAGAATATACATTCTCGTTATTTGTATCAAAAAATCAATTTTAAATTGAAAAATTGGATTATGAGATTACGAAACATAATTTTTTTTTTTAATTGGATCAATACTTCCAATTGAATGAGTATGAGCAAAGAATCCATGGATAAAGATATAAAGCGTATTTCTAATCGTAACTAAATCTTCATTTTTTAATTTGTATACTTTTAATTTGTATACCATAAATTGAAGCAAAATAGCTATTAAACAATGACTTTAGTTTACTAGAGACATCGACAAATTGTTTTAGCTCGGTGGAAACAAAATACTTTTCCTAAGGATTCTCTCAAATATAAATAGAGAACGAAGTAACTAGAAAGACTAGAAAGATTGGTATAATATAATCCCCCTCTTTTCTATAGGGATCATCTATAAAGCGAGTTGTTCTGAATACATCCAGACATAAAAGCTGACATAGATGTTATGGGTCGAATTTTTTTTTTTATTTCATTCATGTTTTAATCTGGGAATTTCTCTATCTTCCATAAAGGAGCCGAATGAAACCAAAGTTTCACGTTCAGTTTTGAATTAGAGACGTTAAAAATTATGAATTAACGTCGACTATAACCCTTAGCCTTCCAAGCTAACGATGCGGGTTCGATTCCCGCTACCCGCTTTTACTTTA